AAAGCGCAGATTTTCAAGAAAGGGAATCTTATGATATGCTGGGAATATTTTATGATAATCATCCACGCCTGAAACGTATCTTAATGCCTGAAAGTTGGATAGGCTGGCCTTTACGTAAGGATTATATTGCACCCAATTTTTATGAAATACAAGATGCTCATTGAATAATCAGAAACAAATATTCATTTCTCCAACTCCAGGTATTAAAAGAATATTTGGACGTTCTCTTATAGACCAAACAGAGTAATTGACGTTTCATTCATTAGGTGGGCTAAAAAAAAATTAGAGGGCTCATTGAAATTATCAAATTTTGAAGATACTTTTTTGGATGAGCCGAGCCAATAGGATGAAATTAAAAGAGTTCCACATCATGAACTATGTACCGCGCACATCACTTAGAAGGGCTCTAGAAAGTAACATAGGAAAGAAATAAAGAAATAGAATATGAAAAATAGAATGAAATAATATTCTATTTGTACTGTATCTGAGATCAATCTTGGCTATTCCCGCCCCTCACCTAGACTCTGCTTTTTGGTCTTTCAACTAAACAATTGAAATTTACCCTTTCGACTATGTATGAAGTCGTAACATTTTTTTTTACTGGCGGAGACACGAACAAATAAAAAAGTAAGAAGAAACAAAATTTAATTCGTTTCTTTTGTATACTTTAAAATACAAAAAATACACAATATCCATCGTTTCTTTTACCCATTTTAGATACATAAAACTTAATTAGTAAGGGGAAGGGGTATAGCTCCGACACTTAGATGGATAAGTATGTATCATGATCTATAACTAGATCACTGAATATGTATGTCGACCCATATCAATTAATTTGTAAAATATATACTCATACAAATTACTCATGTGCCAGGAACCAGATTTGAACTGGTGACACGAGGATTTTCAGTCCTCTGCTCTACCAGCTGAGCTATCCCGACCATTCACGACGCATCATCCTCATATTATTTTAATATAGGACTTGGGTCTATGTCAATTAAAAAAATGAAAAGATATTACAAAGTAATATCTAGGCCCTGGTAGAATTTCTTGTATTTTCAAAAAGAAAACTTTGTAAGTTTCAATACAGTACAAATAATACAAATAATGATATGGATTGTTAATTATTTAAATTTTATACATTATTCAAAGATGCTCATTTGTACACGTATCATATATATCACATACAAGGCTTATGATGTGATAATAAAAAAAATTTCCGCTCAGATCGGTTTGTGAAATAGTAGAGTGAGAATGACTGAGAACTATAAACAATTTTGAGTCACTAACAAAATGAGAAGATAAATAATTAGGGAGGCAACCAGGTCTTTTTGGGGATAGAGGGACTTGAACCCTCACGATTTCTAAAGTCGACGGATTTTCCTCTTACTATAAATTTCTTTGTTGTCGATAGTGACATGTAAAATGGGACTCTATCTTTATTCTTAATCCGATTAAAAAATTTAATTCTTCAAAAAAAAAGATTTATCGGACTATGATGGAGTGAATGTTTTGATCAATGAATATTTAATTCTTTTTTTTTTTTTTTATATCATATAAATAGATATAAAAAAATTATAGAACCGGTTGGAGTCGTCATTAATCATTTTTAATCATTTGGCGATAGTATTTCAGTAAGTATACATCAGTAAATATACATATGTATATAGGTTTATCTTTCATCTTTTCGGACGTTTCGATGGAAGGATTCCTTTATGAACACAATGCAGCCAACTCCATTTGTTAGAACAGCTTCCATTGAGTCTCTGCACCTATCCTTTATTTATTCTCGCTTTCTGAAACCCTTGTTTGTTTTCATAAAACGGGATTTGGCTCAGGATTGCCCATTTTTAATTCCAGGGTTTCTCTGAATTTGAAAGTTATCACTTGGTAGGTTTCCATACCAAGGCTCAATCCAATTAAGTCCGTAGCGTCTACCAATTTCGCCATATCCCCCTTTTTTTGTGATGCGATTAGGATCACACACATCATGATGCCATTTACTCTTTTTGTTCATTTCCATTTATATTATGATTATGCTAGAACCGTTGAATTCATTAGATATTGATTCCTGTATTGAAAAGTGTTTTCTCCGATTTGATTTCGTATCTATCTTCTTTCATTTTTATTGGAGACCGTAGTTGGTCCAACCAGAAATTCAATATAGATATATACCGCATAACATATATCTATTATAATATATATTATATATACATGTCCCTATTCCTATCATTTTTAGTGTGCAATTTTGAATACTTGAACGGTCGATTCTTTTTTTTTTCGTCTTAGGTTTCCCCTTTCCAAATGAAACCCTAGGAATGTTTCATTATGGTCTGGATTGCCCTTTTCTCTTCATATCCTTTTCTTAGGGCGGATCATAAAAAAAAAAATTTGGATTTCTAATTTATATAGTAAAATATCAAAAAAACAATATTAAATATTGAATAGTAATTAAGATATTTATTATACATATATTTGAGAATATAGATCTAAATTAATA